TGAATTCTATTAATATCCGGATTTTTTGTATATGTATATATAGGAAGTTGAGGCTTCGTTTTATGATTTGTTCTGTAGAGATCTAATTGCTCCAATCCATTTTTTATTCATAGTTACAAGTTACCACGACATAATAGATCGGTGATCCAACATTTTGAGAAAAGGAGAGATTATCAATCATGGAAAAATCGATAGAGAAAAAAAGCCAGCTATCGGAATCGAACCGATGACCATCGCATTACAAATGCGATGCTCTAACCTCTGAGCTAAGCGGGCTCACATAACAGAAATAGAAATAGTATAACAAATAGAAATAGTGTATAGGAATTCAGGAAACTGCTGGATCTTAGCTTAGGGCTATTAGCTATTAATTTAATATGAACTATATAGTTCATAGTTCTATTGTTATATCTATATCATTATATATATATATCATTAGATATATTAGTTATATCTAATATTATTATAATATTATTAGTTATATTAGTTATAACTAATAATATAGAACTAGATATGACTAAATAGAATTAATAGAATTCTATTATTCTAATAGATATTTTTCTAATAGAAATATATGACTAATTAGTATATGACTAATTAGTAGAATTTTCATTATATCATATTAATTACATTAATTATTATTTATACATTCTATTCTTTTTTTATGCATTTTATACATTTTATTTATATATTTATACATTATATTTATATTTTTTAATATGTATATATATGTTAATGAATATGTATATATATATATATATTAATGAGAATTTAAAATTATAAATTATGATTATAAAAAATCTAATTATTTCTTAATATAAAATTTATTTATTTCTTAAAGTAAAGCAGTTATAGCAATAATTATAGCGTATAGCGAGCGGATCGGTCCTAAGAAAAGATAAGATAAGGATAAAGATACAATCCAAATTAGAATGAGACATTCTTCTGGTTTCATTCGGAAAAGGAAGAGATAGGACGAAAAAAAAAGAAGAATGAATATCGACCGTTCCAGTATTCCCAATCGCACTGTAAAAAAGAAAGGGAGGGAGAAACATATATATATATGGGATATATCTATCCATATTGAATTGCGGATACATCAATGATAGAATCATTTCTGATTGAAACAAGGTTTATCCAATAGAAATAAACTGATAGAGGATCGCCAAAAAAATCAAATAGCAGCATACACTTTTTCGATATGGGAATCATTATCTAATGAATTCAACGGTTCCAAAATAAATGAAAGAGATGGGTGGAATTCCAACTGGATCTTGGTCTCAAATCAAAAAAAAGGGGATATGGCGAAATTGGTAGACGCTACGGACTTGATTGGATTGAGCCTTGGTATGGAAACCTACTAAGTGGTAACTTCCAAATTCAGAGAAACCCTGGAATTTAAAATGGGCAATCCTGAGCCAAATCTTTATTTTGAGAAAACAAGGGTTTATAAAACTAGAATAAAAAAAGGATAGGTGCAGAGACTCAATGGAAGCTGTTCTAACGAATGGAGTTGACTACGTTGTGTTGGTAGCTGGAATTCCTCTATCGAAATTACAGAAAGGACGGCCGTATATAATATATCTAATACGTACGTATACATACTAACATATCAAACGATTAATCACGACCCGAATCTATCGAATATATATATATATGAAAGAAAAAATTCAGAGTTATTGTGAATCCATTCCAATCGAAGTTGAAGGAAGAATCGAATATTCAGTGATCAAATCATTCATTCCAGAGTTTGATAGATCTTTTGAAAAACTGATTAATCGGACGAGAATAAAGAGAGAGTCCCGTTCTACATGTCAATACCGACAACAATGAAATTTATAGTAAGAGGAAAATCCGTCGACTTTAGAAATCGTGAGGGTTCAAGTCCCTCTATCCCCAACAAAAAGTCCATTTTACTTCCTAACTATTTATCCTCTTTTTTTCATCAGCGGTTCAAACAAAATTCACTATCTTTCTTTCTCATTCACTCTACTCTTTCACAAATGGATCCGAAGAGAAATCTTTGGATCTTATCCCAATTTGGATAGATACGATACCTGTACAAATGAACATATATGGGCAAGGAATCTCTATTATTGAATCATTCACATTCCATATCATTATCCTTACATTTATTAGATAAAATTTTTGAATACTTTACTTTATTTAATACTTTACTTTATTTAGATTTAGTCCCTTTAATTGACATAGATACAAGTACTCTACTAGAGTAATGCACGGGAAATGGTCGGGATAGCTCAGTTGGTAGAGCAGAGGACTGAAAATCCTCGTGTCACCAGTTCAAATCTGGTTCCTGACACATGAATAATATATCGGATAGATATTCATACAAATTAATCGAGACAGATCAGGATATATATTCGTTAATAGTCAAGAGCATGATACATACTTATTCATCTAGCGTATAGATATATACCTCCATTTTTAGAGATGGGTAAAAAATATATGTATGGTTATGGTAAAGAACTAAAGTGGGATT